GAATCATCAACTTTATAATGTTTTAATAACGGCTCACGCTTTTTTAATGATCTTTTTTATGGTTATGCCGGCGATGATAGGTGGATCTGGTAATTGGTCTGTTCCGATTCTGATAGGGGCGCCTGACATGGCATTTCCACGATTAAATAATATTTCATTCTGGTTGTTGCCACCAAGTCTCTTGCTCTTATTAAGCTCAGCCTTAGTAGAAGTGGGTAGCGGAACTGGGTGGACGGTCTATCCGCCCTTAAGTGGTATTACCAGCCATTCTGGAGGAGCAGTTGATTCAGCAATTTCTAGTCTTCATCTATCTGGTATTTCATCCATTTTAGGTTCTATCAATTTTATAACAACCATCTCCAACATGCGTGGACCTGGAATGACTATGCATAGATCACCCCTCTTTGTGTGGTCCGTTCTAGTGACAGCATTCCCACTTTTATTATCACTTCCGGTACTGGCAGGGGCAATTACCATGTTATTAACCGATCGAAACTTTAATACAACCTTTTCTGATCCCGCTGGAGGGGGAGACCCCATATTATACCAGCATCTCTTTCGGTTCTTCGGTTTTAAATGGCCCTTTTCAGATTCAAATCTGAATACGCATTGCGCTATATGCTGGGACTGTCTGCTTAATGGTACTCCTACTATGTTCATAAGTGGTTTTCTACCCCGATCTAGTAAAAATGGAGTATCTAAGACACAATCAGCAGGTAACCAACGACATAAAAGCAGTCTAGTAGGAACCTCAGAGACTACACGCGCAACAACTTATCCTAAATCCTTCTGTGAGTGGCTAGCTGGAATTATCGATGGTGATGGAAGTATTCAAGTCAGTCAAAAAGGATATACTTCTCTGGAAATTACTATGGGACTTGAAGATCTACCACTACTACGATATATCCAACATATGCTTGGTGGAAGTATTAAAATGCGAGCAGGTGCTAAAGCTTATCGTTATCGACTACATAATAAACTTGGTATGATTAAACTAATTAATTGTATAAATGGTCATATTCGACATTCAACACGACTACTTCAACTACATCGTGTCTGTCAAGTACTGGAAATCCCCGTAATTCTACCTATTCCACTAGATGCTCAATCAAATTGGTTTGCAGGATTCTTTGATGCTGATGGTACTATTAGTATAGCTATAAAGCATGGACTACCTCAACTAAGTATTCGAGTAACTAATAAACTTCTACAAGATGTGGAGTCTTATAAGGTAGTATTTGGAGGAAGTCTCTACTTTGATAGTAGTCAAAATGGTTACTATCAATGGTCTGTACAAAGTCGAAAAGATGTTATCATGATGCTAGATTACTTTAAATCAAATACTTTCCGAAGTCATAAATCACGACGATTCTTCCTTATTGAGGAATATTACAGTCTTTACGATCTAAAAGCATTTAAACCTGCCAGTATTCACCATAAAGCATGGCTAGCTTTCCTAGACAAATGGAATAAGTTGATGATATAGTCCACCTTTCTTCTATTCATCCGCTTATATTAGTAGAAGAGAGAAGCACCCTGAAGTTTACATCCTCATTCTGCCTGGATCCGGTATCATAAGTCATATCGTTTCGACTTTTTCGGGAAAACCGGTCTTCGGGTATCTAGGCATGGTTTATGCCATGATCAGTATAGGTGTTCTTGGATTTCTTGTTTGGGCTCATCATATGTTTACTGTGGGCTTAGACGTTGATACCCGGGCCTACTTCACCGCAGCTACCATGATCATAGCTGTCCCCACTGGAATAAAAATCTTTAGTTGGATCGCTACCATGTGGGGGGGTTCGATACAATACAAAACACCCATGTTATTTGCTGTAGGGTCCATCTTTTTGTTTACCATAGGAGGACTCACTGGAATAGTTCTGGCAAATTCTGGGCTAGACATTGCTCTACATGATACTTATTATGTGGTTGCACATTTCCATTATGTACTTTCTATGGGAGCCGTTTTTGCTTTATTTGCAGGATTTCACTATTGGGTAGGTAAAATCTTTGGTCGGACATACCCTGAAACTTTAGGTCAAATCCATTTTTGGATAACTTTTTTCGGGGTTAATCTGACCTTCTTTCCCATGCATTTCTTAGGGCTTTCGGGTATGCCACGTCGCATTCCAGATTATCCAGATGCTTACGCTGGATGGAATGCCCTTAGCAGTTTTGGCTCTTATATATCCGTAGTTGGGATTTGTCGTTTCTTCGTGGTCGTAACAATCACTTCAAGCAGTGGAAAGAACAAAAGATGTGCTCCAAGTCCTTGGGCTCTTGAACAGAATCCAACCACACCGGAATGGATGGTACAAAGTCCTCCAGCTTTTCATACTTTTGGAGAACTTCCAGCTATCAAGGAGACGAAAAGCTATGTGAAGTAAAAGAAGAAAAGGTCGCCGATTGCTACTAAGAACCTAACAGAACTTGAAGAACTTTTCAACTCAATCAAACAAGACACAACTACAGAGCTAACTAAGCAGTAAGCACCTTAATAAAGAGCAAGCATCTTACGATCGCCCTGTAGTTTTCTTCGCTAGAGCGAGGGGTTGGAACCATATTTTTCTAATAATAATAAAGTTGCCGCTTGTGTGAATTCTATTGCTGTGGGTCCCGTGTGTGCTCGAATAAGATCTTTTTTTGAGTAGATTACTTTTACTTATCGACTTGGCAGTGCTAGTTATCGAGTTTATGGCGCTGACCACTACCAAAAAAGTAAAAGAAGGCGTCGGCATTTACTCCTTATGCTCTCTCCTAATACTGGTATATTCTCTTAGAACAAGGTATTCTGGGTGGGCTACCCTAGAAGGATAGTTGTTATACCTTGGGAAAAAAAGTTCCTATTTTTTTTCCAGATTTCAAGCTAAGGCCATTTCCCTTTTCTTGGAAATTTAAGGATGCTGATTTCTTCTTTGATCTGGTAGCGATGAAAGAATGGATATCGTTCTGGAGAAATCTTCAATGTGATAGAAAGAGGGGGTTAGGGCGATTTAAAGCATTCATTCCATCCGAAAACTAGGTTTTTTTGGTATTCCTTCTCGAGCTTCTATTTCTTCCTTCTTTCGAATTACATGTCGAGTCTTTCGTTTTTCTTCAGAAGTTCCCAAATGCGGGCATAAACGGGCGTTCTATCGGCTTCTTTGTAACTTACTTGGCCATGGCCTATTCCACAAATCCCCTCGGGGTGTTCGAAGGGAGAACCGAGGGTTTAAATTAAAGTAAAATCTTTCTCTCACCGGAACTGGAACTTCTTCTTTGGTTTATGTCGTATGGAAAGAAGGGAAAACTAAATGTAGTCATTCAAAGAAAGAGAGATTCATTGATAAGAATGCCCGGTGGTGGGTCTGTGTACGGAGGATTGTTCTCGTCGGCCTGAAATATTCGAATGGAAATCCTCCGTCGTGCTTATTTGCACATCATCGGTCGATAAGATAGCACAAAAGACCAAGATTTTTAAGGTTAAGAAAAGGTCAAATTTGAGGAGGTAGAGTGATTAGAGACTAGACAACAGGGTAAGTTCTAATTGCATTTGCTTCATTTTAGGGTAAAGTAACTAGTTTTCAAGCTGAGTTTATGACACTTGAGACTGAAACTAAAAAAGGTTTTATTTAATAAAGTGCTTTGGGAACTGTAGTCTATGGTACTTATTGAAGCTTATGAAAAGCATGAGGAAAGGCCCCAGTTAGGCATTAATATGCCAAAAATTTAATATTTATATAGACACTCATGAGTTCCACTTGAAGGATCAATATAGAGATTTGAAAAAGCTTGATTATTTCTTGACAAATTGGGGAATTGATCATCCGGTTTCAATGGAGGGCAGTCTTCCACTTTGGCCAAATAAGCTGGCAGGCTTTTTGCGGGAGTCCAAGCGCTCGCGTTCACCAGTTTTGTTATGCCACTTCCTAAGTTATAGGAGTGCGACCCCGACAATCTTGTATGCTCCTTATTGACGTACTCTAATATGCCTCAACTTTCTGTTGTTTACTGTGATGAATCTAGAAAGCTAGATTAGAAAAGCAAGAGCTTCTACCTATATAAGAAATTCTGGATTTTCTTTGTCTGAAGTGTAAAAACCAGGTTTAGTACAATCACACTTTATGAAAGACTTTCAAGTAAGCTATCTCTCTGGCCCCGGCCTATAACTATGACCTACCAAGTGCCTATCTTTAGTCCCTCTGTCGTTCTTAGGGAAGAGAAGCGATTAGAACCAAGCTCAGAAGAAGTCAGCGTGGGTGGAGTCCTTCCAAATTGGTCTTCAAAAACTATCATTTCTCAAGCCCCCTTCACCTTTGCCTAAAAGTAAACGAGAAGTTCTCAACTATGAAACTAGTCTGAGGTTAGTTATTTTGGTTCTATCTTCTTAGTCAAGCGCGCTAACTGCAATCAAAAAAGAGAGCTGAGACTTCCTTATCCTATGTTGGTGATTGAGCTGCAACAATTGTTTCCGCGGGAGCTGCTGTCGGGATTTGAGGGGAAATAGGTAGAGATGTTATCCGTATTTTGCTTTCTCCAATGTCTTTACTGAGCTAGGGTGGGTTGTCCACAGTCCTACATCGTACAAGTAAATTAGGTCAAATATATGATGTCGATAGTTCGTTTTCCTTCTTTGAACGAACAGATCTTGGGCTAGCATCCATGCTTTCGGTCTTGATCTCATCCACATTCGAAATTGAATCAAATCCATTTAGTGATCAGTCGACCCCCTCTTTAGTTCGATGCCGCAATCAAACAAGCGTAGCAAAGGAATGAAGTGATAAACGATAGCTACTATGGTTAGTGAGTGGAGTACGGTAGTCAGGTTGGTATAGTGTACGGAGTGAGTCTTCGGGCATGCGTAGCGCGCATTTGGGTTGTACGGAGCGGGGGCCGGGGGACCAGACCCACAAGGGACCGAAACAAGCAATTCTGCGGTTAGAGTTGTCAACGATATCTTTTCAAGGTTCCGGAACCTGTGTATTCCTATTTCAGTGGGCGAGACGAAGACTCTTCAAAAGCTTCATTCGAAACAGGCGCCTAAGCAGAGGGTTCGGGCTCAGCTGACTCGGGAAATGTAACTCCGGGAGAACTTTAGAATAGCACAGTTCGTTCTGTCCTTTCTTTCTTTTCGCTTAAAGGCAAAGCGCTTCGTCCGGGTCTTTTTTATCCCCAAAACTCGTTAGGGGCGGCTTTGAGTGGGCTTTATCCGTATGAGCGGAGCGTTCAGCGGTGTGGGCAAGATCTGGAGAGATTTGTTCATGAAAACATCCCATTTTTCGGGGTATTCCTCTTTAGTGATTGGCACCCGGGGAATGGTAGTCATTTCTCTGGCAAAGGCCATGAGGTTTTGGTGTTTGCCGGCCTAACTCACTAAGCTTCCTTCCAGTCTCATCTGTCTGAGATCCTAACTCGACGAAAGAAAAAGCTGAAGCAGAGGCTTAACCAAGAGGGATTTAAAAAACTTGGGAGTTGGGTCGCGGGAAGACTTTCAACTTGGATTTGTATCTGTATGACCGATGTCTGACCAGGAAAACTAACGCAGATTGACTTGGATGAACCCGAGAGGGTTTGAAACGAGCAATTTTTGAATAGGAAGATGCCCACCAAATGGAAGCTTTTCTTTTCATAGTCTCTCCCGAACCAATAGTCCCCTCCGGGGTATGGTATAGATAGGGCTCAAGATGTCTTTTTTTTACCTGGCCGAGTTCTCTTTTGCAAAAGTGGAGATCTTGACCTAGTTCTCTTACTTCTCTAGATGGGCTTTGAAGCATGCTGCTGTCCTTGAATCAAAAAAGGAATCCCATTCCAGTCCACGATTCCAATCCTCTTTGAGAGAAGCAAGAAATCCTTTTGCAATTGGTTCATTGCCTTCAATTGGTGTAATGTCTCTTTTGCTTCCTGTAAATCAAAGATCTCTCCCAGGCTACTACTACTAGCCTTTCGTCTTTGGCCTCTAGAAAACCTCTAGCTCTCATCTTGAAAGTGCGAAGTCTTTGAGATGACAGTAGCTCTCGATCGAGAATTCTTCTTCGTGAGCAAGTCAGAGCGAGACCTGAGTGGCTGGAAGACCATAGTAGGCTCAATAAGGACCTGCATTATTACGGATTCAATAATAACTGGCTTCCTTACCTGGGCTTGACCGGAAAGGACTGTTACCGTACTGTGATAAAGGAATGCTTTCTATCTTCCAAACGGGGAATTTACTTTCTTGCCTTTTTTCCGCTTCGCAAGGGACGCGAACGAATAGACTGATCTCCTTCAAGTAAGCTAATTGGCAGGTATAAGTGCAGATAAAGCAAGGAAATAGAACGAAAACGAAAGGAATGGATTTCGCTAATGAGATGGAGTCAGCATTAGTAGAAGATGAGCAAGGGCAATCGCTTCGATCCAGATTTAATTCCTCTATGGCGTTCGAGGTCTCCACCCGGAAAATGGAGCTACGAGCCGTAACTGAAATCGATCGGTATCGCCTTCAAGCAAGAAAGCAAAGCTGAAAGCTTACGAGGCTGAATATTCTAGAAGATTCATCTTTATTATAGAGTAGGTAAAGACTTCACTAAGCTTCTTTTTTTTTCTTTTATTTGAAGTTAGAAGATAAGAACAGGGACGGGAAAAGCTCTGACTTCAATACTAGATTCTCCCGCTAATCTTCATTCAAGGAAAACCTGTCTTCTTCTTAGTTGAAGGAAGTGAAGATTTTAAGCTAAGCAGCTTGAAAAAGAGCTATTTAAAGAACGAAGGGAATTGACACGGCCGGCGGCGACATCCGCGCTTCTTACAATGGATTACGGGTACAAAATAGGAATTCAAAAGACGGGTTCTTCCCAAGCTGTGGTAACTTTTTTAATGTATCTTATGGAAAAAGGATTCCAGATTGGCGACCAAGATTCAATTCGGGGTTTTCCTGTGGTACTGAGGGGTCTAAAAATAAATTCTTTCAAAAAAAAGTGAAATCCGCTGACTTAGTAGATTCCTCCTCTCGAACTGAGAAACTCCATTTCATACAGATTCAAGACCTTTCCTTTATCTATGTGACTTTCTCTCCCTTTCTTTTCCCAAACCTCGTTCGATCCCGAACTGCATTAAAAAATGAAGCAAGGACTTTGTTCTCTGAGCAAAGTAGTCTAGCCGTAACCGCTACAGTCAAAAAAGTCAAGTAAGCGAGAGATTACCAAGCTAGAAATAAGGTTTTGAGCTAACTTCTATGATAGGAAAGGGAAGCAACTGGGCTAGACTGCTGATCTTCTGGAGTAGCCTGACCCTGGGAAACAGACTGTAATCGCCTCCGAGAATAAAGATGCTGTGCCGGGTGACTGGAATCCTCTGAGGTCAGCTGAACAGGCTGACAATCGGCAGAAAATGCTGAGCAAAGCTGCTGGCCTGAAGAGTGAGGCTGATCCGTAACATCAACTGCAGAAGAATGAGGTTCGAGTTGATGAACAGGAGAAGGCCGCAATACATCTCCATCATCATTCTCCCTCGGGGGGCTGATTAATTAGGTTAAGGAAAATATGAGTCGACTTCATTAAAGAGAGCATTTAAGGATACATCGAGTCTCTTGGATTTCACGTCATAGCATCTATACCCGGACTGAGCATATCCAAGAAAGACACAAGTGGTTGCCTTGGGGACAATTTTTCTCTTAACTGCGCAGGAATATGAACAAAACACGTGCATCCAAAGACTCGCAAATGCCTATAGTACTGCCCTAGTAAGAAGTTCGTGAGGTGCCGCTGCAGCTTCTTCCCTCTCTCTTCCCCTTTATGCACATCCATATACATAGCCAGACACAAAGGTGTATACAATCCGGTCAAAATCTGCGGGTTCTTTAAGTTCATTCACTGTAGGTTCTCTTACTTGCTCTAGTGGCTGGCAAAGGCCAACCGAGAGGGGAGAACGAATGGCTTAGGAATCGACCGGTTCCGAGCAGACTCGTGGAGCTGCAGCTTGGATTATCGTAGAATAAGAGGAGCCGTCTTAGGAAATGACTTAACTTAAAAGATAGATGCCGCCGCTGCGGGGCGGGGGAGCAACTTGTCTGGTCTTGCGGTGCACTCATTCCCGTTACGAGAATGAAATGACGCCCCAGCTTGACTCGAGACCAAGACTCCTTACAACTCGCACCAATAGCGGCACTGAGCGGCCGGAGATTTATTTAAATTTAAAAGGCAGCCCAGCCGCCTACCTACTCGTGTTCGTAGCTCGATCGGAGGTCAAAGACTGTGGTCCGGCGGAAAAACAGAAGTCGTCCGTATCAAGTGATACGTGAATTGCTCAGTAGTGCTTCGCCACTACCGTAGCTGGCGGAAATAGCTTAATGGTAGAGCATAGCCTTGCCAAGGCTGAGGTTGAGGGTTCAAGTCCCTCCTTCCGCTCCTGGCTTCGTCGTTTAGTGGTAACGAGTGGAGTGCATAAGCCCCTTTAGAGATAGGGGCGAGCAGCAAGCAGCCCCTTGTATAGGGCGTTAAGCACCTATCTTACTAATAAGAAGAAAGGGGCAAGCCAAAACCTACTCCTAACATAACAAGTTGCTGGCTTTTCATCAGCCGTTGCGCGCTAGCCTTTTCCCTTACTAGTAAAGGGGCTGCTAGTTGTAGCGCGCAGTGTACTAGTGAATAGGAAAAGCGAATTGAGATTACTAATGACGGAAGGAGGTTGAGGATAGAACATGTTCGGTGCCTCGCCCTTGTCTCCTTCGCCGGAGACTGCAAATTATGGGAATCCTATCGATAAAGAAGAGGCATAAGCATCGCCTCTCGATCCAATCCGTCTTCCCTGGCCTCCCCAACACACTCTTGCTTGATACGAAAGAAACCTCCCGCCATAGAGAGGAGATCTAAAGTCTGGGTCCCCTCGATCGCCCTCCCTTGAACCTGAACTGGTCGAGAGAGATGAACCCGCACCACATTTTACGAATCGAAACCCCCAACTAGAGATGGAATTCCAGAACCTATACAACTCAGTTGAGAGTTCCGTGACTGGAAAAAGGGAAGGTCCACCAATGATTGATAGGCCATTCCCCCCTATCCGTCTCTTGATCTCCCATTCCACTAATCCGTTGTTACTGATTCATTCAAGGCATAGACTGCCCATTTTTTTTTTTTAGCGCAGGTGTTCGTCAACGTGAAAGCCGCTGAACTTAAGACTCGAGTTGAGAAAGAGGGCGAGGCCCCCGGGAGGGCTTTCAGGGACTGGGGAAGACGGGTGGATTATAAGCTAGGGGCAAATCGAAGGTTTGTCCATCGGGATTGGGCATGGACGAGCCTCGACTGGGCCAGCATTGATGAAAAAATGACAAAATCAAAACTTCTCCCATCGCATCATTAACCGGTGTAGGATTAAAGATCGGGTCCAGGATTCGAGTAAAATCTACCTTCCCTCTCATCTCAGGGTGAGGCAAGGAATTTAATCAAATGCTCGTTGTTCAATATCTCGGCTGCTCAAGAAGTTGGACTACTTGCTCTCCGACCCGGAGTGGATTCTAGGGGAAGGGCATAGCCTCACCTTGCAGTAGGAAGGTGTTCGTTGTTGGGACGGGTTCAAACTGAGGGGAGGAGGAATTGAATACTCCGATCTTCCTGGGGATTCATCACTCGCTAGGGCTTTCGAATCAAAGCATGGGCATCTGCTATTAAGAGGGAGCAGTAGATCGTCGATTGAAGAGCCAGATCAGTAAACTTCTATTGGGACTTCTATTGATTATTGATTCGACTCTAGGGACTCCTAGCAGCAAACTTGTAGGCCCCCATAGAGATGCAGGAGCCGCCAGCCGGATCGACCAACAAATGATAGGCCAGAGAGATGGGCTCATTCGACTAATCAGTGATCCCCCGGCCTACCTAACACAGATGTCCCTAGGGGATTGGTTGATCGGAAAAGCTCAGGCAGGAGTAGGACATTCCATACAAATCTTTCTGATCCGCTAGCTTCTCAAATCCCATTTTTTCATCGACAGGTAGGGTGAATTCTAAGGTTCCTTATTCCGGTTGTAAAGCAGAAGAAGCCATTCTCCCTGCCCCACCAGCAGCCCGCCTTTCTGACCCGAAAGGAATTGAAAATGAAAGAAGAATCTGTGTGCACTATCTATGGAGTGGAGTGACTATCCTTAATTTCCTCTTCCCTATCTCCCCTCCTTTTGCCTTCGGCTATTACCGGCTGGCTACGCTTGGCCCAACATTGGATTTGTTTGAAAACAACCAAGGTGGCGTTCATTCAATCAAATCTTTTATGCCAGCCCAAACTAATTTGACTATTTTTGGAAAGGAAGGAATGCAGGGAACAACTCTTTCCTTTCCCACAGGTTCTTGAAAGCTATAAATCCCCGCTTCTCCCATATTAATTCTCCCTCTCGCATCGGTTCTGCATCAGATGATGAGCCCATGCGAAAACTTTCTCTTTTATTGGCGCCCGATAGGTAGGCTATTAGATTGAGTCGAAAGCCTACCAACGCATAAAGGTTCCGATTCGAGCAAGAGCCCAAACGGGGGAGGCGAGAAGATCTTGATGGAAAGCTCCACTGTTCTGAATAGTGAGAAATACTTTTCTAAATTCGATCAAATCGATCGAGAATCTCATCATCTGTTAGGCGGGCCAACCGACCGACCGAGTTGGGTCTAGGCGTCCATATCACAGAACCTTTCTCTAGCCAAGAATACCATTATTGATCGAATCGGGGCGGACCCAATTCATTGGCAAATGAAAAATCTATCGTTTTAACACTCAGAAAAAAACCTAGAAAAGAGGAAGAGTCACTAAGACAAGAGCTAGGTAAGCATGGTCACTGTATCGGCGGTCGGGGCCGGCGCTCCGCGTTCTATCTAGGTTCCGCTCTTATCTATAGGCCCCACCTCACATAGAAGAAGGGGAACCTCTTCCATAGAAGAACCCGTGTGAGCGGGAAGGGATTAAATCACTCATCGGATATGTCTTCTTCCGTGATCCATTTCATGTCAACTCTAATTAGTTATCAAAATGCCTACTTTACAAAGGGAACGTCGTCTCCCGGGAACCTTATGGTTCCCAGTAACCCCGGCCGCATCGGCCCGGTAACCTTCGTCACCGTCAGCATTTGGTACTCTCTCGATTGCTTCCAATAGTTCACTGAAAGCTTTTGGTGTAATGAACCGCAAGCCCTTCAGAAAGAAAGAGATAATCATAATAAAGGGTTGGTTGCGGGAACCGACGGTGACGAAGGTTACCGACTTTCGGTGGACGGGGAGCCAACGAGTTCAGTCGAACAGCGTAACGAGTATAAGGCCGCTAAGGAAGCCTTCGCCAACTTTGATAGGCATAGCATTGCAAAGCAAATAGAGCAGAGAGCTTACCATTTGTTTCTATTAGAGTCGCGAGCTTGTTGTAGTCGGTCCTAAAGGGAGAACCTTGCTGCTTACTTGCTATATCCCCGCGTCCTTGCACGGCTCGTTCTTCGAGCCCTGCTTCTCCCTTCCCCCTCTCCCCGTTCCTACCGTCCAAAACAGGCCTATGGAGTATAGCCAAGTGGTAAGGCATCGGTTTTTGGTACCGGCATGCAAAGGTTCGAATCCTTTTACTCCAGATTATGAACACCCGATCCGGATGCCACGAAAATTTATTAGAGAAGCCCTTTTCTTAAAAGAGTTTCTGCGACGGGTGAGAAACCTATCTACAGGACAACTTTCGGGGTTAAAGGAAGACCTTTCTGTTTCATATTGAGTCCTCAGAGGTGCGGCCCACTTGGTGTCGGATCAGCTCGACAGGTCACTAAATAGTATTTAGCGGAGTACCGCTGTTGGATCTAATATCTTATCTTTCTCCTCTGAATGCCGTACTTGCCTTTCTTTATAAAGTCCCGATAAGTTCGCTAGTTGAATGAATCATTAATCGCACTTGCGCGACTAATTGAACCAGTTCCCTCGGCTCCTTTTCTTGCTTGATTTCGTGATTCAAAGGAATTGACCAAGCTGACTGACTTTCCTGATTACTTCTTTTCTGCGCTATACTTTTCCTGCTTGGAGGAAGAGAATCAGCAGTTACAGACCCGGTTGTTCAAGAAGGCAAGTATACTGACTTGGCTCTTTTAAGGACAACTTTCCCTTGTTAATGTACGAGCAGGAGACTAGAATAAAGATGCCCACAATCAGATGCTATAGGAACTGAACTGCCAATATGTATATCAAGATATTAAGTATGAAAGGGATCCCCTAATGCCCATATTAGCGAAATCTTACTCAATAGGAACTGCACTTAGACTTGCCTCTATGGCTTCCCCCTGTATGGCTTGTCTTTCTAGTGGACTGAGAGAGCGAGCTCTAATCTAAATTCTAAATAAAGACTCACATACTTCATTCGAATGTACGATCTTAGAATGGATGCACAGAATCCACGATAAGAAATGTCCCTTAGACTCTAAGATTGGAATCGTCTTCTTTCGTTCTTCTTAAACGAAAGGATATCTCATTCATTCTATTCGGATTCGGGGATCTTGAGTAAGGTAAACAAAAGGGCTAAGGACTGGAATAGGTTTTCAACCTACGACCGAAGTAAAGGACTGACCGCACTGATTGGATTGTTTTCCTCGTCTAAGAACCAGAAGCAGGCATTCTATAATCCTACCAAATTCCCACTTTCACTCGAGCAGCGGATATGAGACCAGTAAGAGCGGATTCAAGACTTTCAACCTGGCACGCACCTTTGGCTCGTCTCGTACTCACACTCGCACTGACCGATAGTATGAATATAAGAAAGTCTCTCTTAACTAGCCATAGGCTATCCTAAGAACGATATATATAATAAGGAAAATAAAGAGTATCCTCACTCACAGAGGATTTGATAGCACTTGCAAGAGACTGGATGAATGACAGGAACGAAGGCACAGGCACACTGAACCTTGAAAGCGGATTGGTACTGGACAACTAGGACATCTAATGCACTGATAGCAAGCATTCCATCTAAACTCTGAACTTTCTTTCTTATATCATATCTTTCCTTCTTCTAATATGGTATTCTAGTACAACTAGGAGTACAAGCATTCACTCCATTGAAGCCATTGCATATCATATCATAGAGCTAATTATATTACTATCTTATTTCACATCGGATTCTGATTCTATTGATTCTAGTGCACTATCCTTAACACAGGTAAATCGGTCTTTCTTTTTTTCATATGGTATTCATGTGGAAGAACTAGGCTAGAAAATAATCCCTCTAATGCATTCATTCATCAAAGGATTTCCTCTTCCCTGTCCTAGGTGTGGACGAAGACCGAGACTTCTCTAAGATCCGATTCGATGGTATATCCCTCTTCTATTGTTCTTAAACGGATCTCTCACTCTTGATGAACTTGAAGACTTCAGCTTGAAAGATCCGATCTTGTCTTCACTCACCGATTCCTTTAATAAGAGGAATGCCCGGAATGCTTGGTACCCTTTTTCTTGCTACTGGTTTTTTCCTGTCCCACTTCCGCTTTCCTCACTCCCCGGCTTGCTTGCGTAGTAAAAAGAAAGAAAGCGTCTATGGCAGATGGAATACGAGATCTAGGCAAGCCCTTCTTCCTTTGTTAACTTAAAGGCTATGTAGAATCCTAGGTTTAGCTTTCTAATACCAGTCATTAGTTCCGGCTATCGCTCCAAAGTGATAGCGCCATCGAAAGAGAGAGTGTCAAACAGTCAAACTTCGATACCTAAATTCATTCATCCAAAGACTTTTCCATTCCATTCCCTGATCCGTGCCTCCTTGCTTTAACAAAGACTTTATGAATAGTGGCTGGCTTTCGAGTTGGAAAGATAAGAAGAGCTTGACCGATCCATTCTGAAGGGAAGAAGCACACTGCTTAAGATATAAAGCGCAGTGCAGCCACCCCGACTTCCGTCCTATCCTAATAACAGACCTGGAGAACAGGTAAGCTCCAATACATAGTTCCTTGGTTAGACCGTCAGTGATAATGAGAAGAACCTTCTTCAGGTAACCTCCTCGAGGCACTTTTGGCATCACTACCTCATGGCAAGCTTACTGAGTATCCACCACATCCCTTTCCAAAGATTCATTCTGATTGGTTTTTGCCATGAACTCTCTTGGCAAAGTCAGGATCATCTTGCAATCCACCTTATCAGGTAAGTTACCTAACTGAACTTTAAACTTTGGCTCATTTTCTTTAACCTGGGTCTGACTGCTTGACTCACCAACCTTCAAGTCTTCCTCCATCCGGTCATCTTCCGGAGCCAAGCCTTCTGAAAGAAAGCTCATAAGAAAACTCCGTTGACGAGGTCTGTCCCTTCTCCAGCTTCTTGTGGTCTTTCCCAGCCTTACCTTCTGCTGGGGACTTCACCATCAGACCAACATTCTGTTCCTTCTCTGCTTCAGTCTGTATTTTCCTCTTCACTGAAGCCTTCTTCCTCAGCATCCTCCCTTTCTGGGTCCTTGTCAGCTTAGATGATTTCAGTTATGCTGGACTCTCTCCTACAGCCTCCTTCTCAGGTCTCGGTTTCTGTGCGGCATGAACCCACTGATCAGTTGGTGGGACAGTAGACGGTATTTGAAATAACCATTGTTTGCTATTAAATCGAAATTGAATAAGAGAAGAAAAGCTGTTAACGTAGGTCGGATCCTAGCGTAGATAAATGCTATCCGACTTGAATGATCGAATCGATTCCACTTTTCACTTTGTCGAGATTGGCTTGGTGTTCAGTCTACCGCTTGTGTAGCCTATGCGAAGAACAAGCCTACATAGGGTACAAGATCGAAAAGAACCCTATAGGCAGGCAGGCTAAAAGCGCTGTCCGTCTTCATGGCCTCAATAAGACTCAGTATTGTACTGGCAAAATCCGTTTCGCAGCACGGAGTATACCTCAATCTCCGTTAGTTCCGTTTCGGCTTTTTCCCCAATTTCCCACTCCTTCTGTGAGGCAAAACAACTCGAAACCTACAGAGAAGACACATATCCAACGTATAGGCAAGGTAAGATCTACGATCAGAACGAAAGATACCGGCAAGCACAGAGCAGTCGTCCAAAGGGGTTCCGTAGAGTGGTCTAACCCCGGGGCAATCCTTGGAGCTTTCTCCATGCCCGACAAAGAAAACTTGGTACGAATCGGGGTGATATAATCCACTGCTCGTCTAACTAATGTACTGATGTAATTCCACGCAAATATGGCTGCCCGGAGAATCCGTAGCTGCTAAGGAAGAGGGTCGAGCCATAACGGATTGATGTGGCGTAGCGGCGACTGGAATCGATTTGAATGAAGCTTCAAGCGAAGGGAACGAGCTTTCCATGAATAAGAAATGCTTGCAGCTCGAAGTTACGATCGATCCCTTACTTTAGCTGGTCGACGAACTAAACCTCGGTCTGCATCCTATCTTAACTAACTCGAGGAAGACGTGTCACACGATAGGATAGGCTTTCCTTTTAGTGTATCACAAGGAGTCAGTATGATATGAAAGGCCCAAGCTCGGAGGACGGGTGGAAAAAGGAAGCAAATTCTTACTTAAACCGGGATGGAGCTTTACCAACTGAAACTGAGCAATCGAAGCTTCCGAACTCTTGATCTGGATCGAGATCAAAGCAAAGTGAACATTTCGCTCGGTGACGTTAGTCATTCCACGAAAGAAACTCTTGGACAGCTGGGAACGTCATGCGTTTAGTTCCAATGTAGGCTCGATTGCTCAGTTGTATGCCTTTACCTTTCTCAGGGCTCTACTCTCTCTGAATGGATAAAATTAGTTCGACTCTTTCACTGGCTGCTATCTTACTAAAGAGTAGTCCTATCTTTGCTACCCTCTCGTCACTCACTTCAAGACGAATAGGATGACACTGGGGATCGTTCTTACTTAAAGAAATTACCATGAGCTGCCTTGAGCTGGTAACTAATTTAAAGAAAAGAAGGCTTCTGCCGGGGATTGTAACTGTTGTTAGTTATTTTATAAATTCCGAGGCGGGTCATAGCGTAGTGGACTTGGTGAAACTTCTTCCTGGTATCCCTACTTTCATAGTCAGTCTCGTAGCCAATATCCCTACCAGACAATCCTAAATGGAACCTTAGAGTGCTTTACCCGTGACCTTTCTTGTTGCTCCCTGGGCAAATAGAAACTAGATCTTTTCCCATAAATCGGTCAATTCTGCCCTGTTAGTGCTCTATTAAACCGGCTTTATTTAGTTGTCCAGGTCTAATCACTGATCATTTCACATCAACTCAGCGATTAGAAACTTCGGAGTGGCAAGTATCGGAAAAAATAACCCCATGGCATAAGAATCAGGCATTAGAGTCGGCGCCGGTATCTTTTGTTGCTTTCTTGTCCTTCACCTTAATACAATAACAAGTAAGCGTCCGTGTCTCCCAACGCAGCGACAGAAGCGTAACGAGTGGTCCTCTGAACTAAACTAAACCAGATATACAAAGAAGAAGGCCAGGGGCAACTTTCAGCCATAAGCCAAGCTAGCGTGCTGAACAGAAAGTCGTAGAGTGATCACAGCTTCTTGAGCAATTCGTGTGACAACATCAGGATCTCGAAAGACCTCCTCCGCCGTGCTTAACGAACTAGACTCAGACTCAGGGGCTGCTCATTCCCATCAAAAGAGGCTTGGTTTGGCCGCTGCTTCTTGCGACATACTAATCTCCCTACTCTCTTTACTCAAGTCCATTCGGTAATGGGATTTGTTTGATTAGACGAGGATATCTGGTTTCATTCAAGCAGTCCGCCCTAACCTAAAATCGGCTACACTTCCTCTCGTGCTTCAAGCTTAGCTCTAGCTTTCTTTCTCACATTCTACTAATAGATGATAGGATCTGCCTGCTCTTTTACAAGATCGAAAATAATGCTGTGAATCCCAGGATGGGAAGAGCAGCAAAGGAGGATCTGAAAGAGAATGAAAATAGGTTACTTTTTTCCATTTTTATACGAATAGGCTGCATTATTTTGTTAGAGAATATGCTTCCGGGATGGGATTCTTGAAAATTATAAAATCCAATATCTATTTCATTTCTTTTTCTCGATGCTTTAATAGCGCCCTATTATGATATCTGAGTTCAGTGGAGAAGTAACTAGGAGAATCAAGACAAGCAAGAAATGAAGATACTCTAGCAATAAAGGGAGTAGCAGCACGACCTAAAGTAGCAAATCAAGTAGGAGCAGTGGAAGTCAGACTAGTTCTAGCAGGCACGCTAGGCCTATGCTCTAAGAGAAAATAGGGTAGGCAGTCCACTTGAATGGACATCAGAGATGGAAGCAAGCCCAGCACAAAAGAGATCTGGGCTGCTAATAAAGAGGACTGTGAAGCCTTCCACGCATAGGTGATGCCTGACCAATAAAATTCCCTCGCTTCGGTACGGGTACGGGCTTTGAGAATAGGGCCTTTGCCTTTGACTGTGCGGAATAAGAGCGGGTTTAAACCATAAAACCAAAGCAGTCTACCATTTCCGGGGTTTTAAGAAGTCATTGATAGGAATATTTGCTGAACCAACGGGGCTCAGTACGGCCTCGACTGCTTGACTCTCTTACTATAAAAGAAATAGAAGAAATGCCTAGGTGAATAGGACACGGCCAGGACTACTGGTCAAGGCCAAATCGATTTTGGGTTATCCTATGGCCTCACCCCTGGTTTGAGTCAAGTTAATTTAGGAGCCCAACCAAATGTTCTAGGGGGTATCCTAGTCAACACTCAACCTTACCAAGCAGTGCCAGTGAACCAAGAATACTTGGGACTTGATCGAACAAATGTATGGCCCTAGATTACAGAGAATTAATAGGCCATTATATAGGAAACCCTATCCTGATTACATAGATAGGGATCACCCCTTTCCTAGGGGGTATAAAATACCAGAATTTACCTTGTTCTCAGGAGAAGGAAGTGTCTCAGCCTTAGAACACATGGCTCGATTTACTTGCCAGTGTAGGGAGGCTTCAAATGATGATTACCTGAAACTAAGGGTCTGAAAGAGTTCATTGACAGGCCTGGCTTTCACTTGGTATGTCAACCTTCCACCCTACTATATTTTAACTTGGGAGGACATGCAGAACCAGTTTCAGTCCCATTTCTCGAGGACATATCCTGGTGTGTCCATGGCAGACTTGGCCAAAATTAGACAGCAAGTTGGAGAAACTACTGAACAATATCTAATGAGAGGGCTAAAGTTAGATGCCAAGTGAATTTATTAAGTTGGCTCAAGATGGCCTTGACTTTGAACTGAGAAAGAAGTTTTAAGGCATGGTATTGAATAATATATTCGAGTTAATAGATTACCACTAGGTATGAGAACATGCTCAGAAAAGAGTCACATAGAAAGAATCAAGTTTATGGCACCTCTTATCAAGATCCAGTAATTGTGGATGTTGATGTGGCTGAGTATGTAAAGGGTAATCTTGTAGTCTGTTACATTCTAGTTAAGAAAGATGTTAAGGCACAGAGGTCCTAGAAGACAAATGAACAAAGGAAATCGCCAGATTTATTTGAATAAGGCTGATCAGATATTTTATTATTAGCAAATAATAAAATTAAATTGAAAGGAAAGCGGTAAGCTAGTTCTCTCTTTGTATTCTACTCGTAGGCTTGCTTGTGGCGAGCGGGCCCTTCCCCATTGAGTCGAGTAGCCTCGAATAGCTCTCTGCAAGCATCCTATCTTCTCTCTTCACGAGACCCATACATACAAAGATCTAGGTAGCTCATCTCCTTCTAAGAAGTAAGATCTCCTTCCTATATTCTAAAAAAAAGTAGTCTTTAAGTCGGAAATCGCTTTCACATCTCATACGACATCTGTACCAACAGACTTCTTCGGACACCAGTAAGGTAAGTCGCTACTCCAGCTGAGATAACTCCAGATGATCCAGCTTATTGTAAGGATAGGTTAGCCCCTTATCCTTTAGGGGATGCAGCAAGACTACGTTCTCATCGGGGTTCCACTTCTTCCTCAATCCACTCTAAGAAAAAGGCAAGTACAGCTACTCTACTTTAGAGTCGATCCAGCTCCCTTTGGGTTTCAATCAAGTATGGTATGTGGTCATAAAACAATTCTCATTGCCTCTCTTGTCTCGCTGAAATAAAGGGTCGAATTAAAAAAAAAGGGTGCTGCTTCGATAACAAGTACACAGGGATTACATGACTTTGATAACCTAACCCTCGTTCTAGAGCTAAAGTAAGGAAGGTTCTAGAATAAGTAAGTCCCCCGCTCTCAAGCCAGTAAGTAGGGAGGTCCTGCTTTGCAGTCTAGCGAGTCAAGGGATGAGAGCAAAGAAAGCGGTTTTTCCTCAATTCAATAGCAATAGATAGGCTCACAGTTCAGCTCACGAAGAAGACGAAGACCTCGCTGTCTTATCCCGGGCCTTATGGCACAAATGCCCATTTATATGTATTGTTGGGTGGTAGCAGTTTTCAAGAGCAAAAAAGCCCGAGCAAAAGACCCCAAAGGTAAAAAAACCTGCTCGGGGTGTAAGATCCTATCTGAATGAGTAAGAGCTCGAACTTGAAGAATAGGTGTAAGGGTCTTTTCAGGTGGAAAAGCTAGAAGAAGTAGGAATAGGAGTTATAACGAGAAGAAGAGTGAAGGAGTCTGAGAATGGATCCATGAACAGAGCTAGGGGAACCTGCGCACACAAGAGAAGTGCTACGGTCAAGAACCAAAGGAGGCCAACGACTAAGGAAAGGAGCAGCCCCACGCAGGCCCAGGAAAGAGGGAAGCAAGCATAGATGGATAGGAAAGAAGCATGGGAAGCAGTCACTCCCACCAAAACATGGTAGGCTGGGTCCTCACTCTTAAAGCAATAGCATAGAAAATGGGAAGGGAAAACAAGAAGCTCCCGGGCATGGGAAAGGACGGTGGAAGGGTTTCAGGAATGGAATCTGCATCCCTTTCATCCAGTGCTATGTTTGCAATAGACGGTGCCGCTGTTGAATCAGATGTGGCACTTGAGTTAGTGGCATATCGATAATATTCATATGCCTCGACAAATAGAAATTTTTAATGGACAGATTCGATGAGAAGGAATTAATTCAACAGAAGCAAGGGACTGATTCGACCTAAGGGTTAATGTCCGAGGAAGGCAAGTCGCAACTCTCTCATCTGCTTTGAAAGCAGTCCTCACAGGCGGCAGGGCATCCAACTCATGGTTGGAGTCCTCTGTCGATCAGTCTACCTCCTCTTTTTTTCTTACCTTGAATTTCAAGCTGTCAGTCTGCAATACTTGCTCATAAGAACCCTAGTTCCGTTTAGGCACCTCTTTCTGGGGCAACTGATCCATTCTATGAACCTTATTTTTATCCGCTATTGAATGATTTATCTCCGAGTTAGTGCTCTTTAGTCCTCTCGAAATCGGGCTTCCTCGCTTAGTAGCTCCTTTCCGACTAATATCAGAATTGTACTTGTGAATTTAGAGTTCTAAACTGAGTACACTAGGAGAACAGTCGTTTCCTCTTGTATCCTTTTTATGAACACGGAATGATTAGCATTCCTTATATGGAAACCCATCTCTCTTCGTCATAACCAAACTTCATATCTCGAACCAAGCCCGAGGAAAGTATGGCCTTATAGGCTTATTTTTCACAGATAAAGCTGTCTCGGGTGTCGGCCTGTGAGCCGAAGATCTCTGTCTCGTCAACCATTCTAATTCCTAACCTGGAGGATGGCTTGAGAAAGCTCGCCCAAGAGAAGGGAAAGAGCTAAAAGGCAGTCGTCCAATGGATTTGTCAGATGGGGCGACGTGCGCCATTCAACATCAAACTCATGATTCAGGTACTGCAATTCTATGTTCATAATAATCTTTCGCCATGAAAGACTTCCAAGGGAGGAAGGGCTTGGCTGTCCACTTAGCACGAGCTAGTAAAGGGGGGTCCTAATGGCTGAAATTCACTACAGAAAAGGAAGGGGGCATAGTGACCTACTTGCTTTTGCAGCTTTCTCAATTCTTGATTCGGATTCGGTTTTTCTTCCTCTGGGGTGAACAGCTCTCCCGGAGCTAATTTTCAATCTCGATTCGTTATGATCTTTTCGCGTAAGGGATTCATTCGTATTCAAGAAATGATCATCTCAGATTGAATCAGCCGAAAGCAAAGGGAGTGGACTATACTCAATAGTTAGGAAGAGGGCTCAAGATCTTACTTCTCTTCCTGAAGATGGACAGGGTAATCAAGCCAAAGTTTGTAAACTATTTTGGTTGGTAGTCTAAATGTACAAAGCTTGCATCGGCGGGTGGGTGAAGGATTGATCATCTCACGACAACTTCGAGAAGTTCAGTTTCTCACTTTCAATGTGACAAGCCCAATTCAGTAGTGGGCCTTTCCGCTAGAGCTAGCGACTTAGGAATAGAGTACGAATGCGGGGACTCTTTACTTAGTGTATTCTATGAATCGGCTCTTGCTAAACAATAAGAAGATTCGTCATATAGTTAACACAAGCATCTCAATCATTAAAGAATGTAATAATTATAATTAACACAAAGGTTTCAAACAAAAACAAAGATCTAACCTCAATTTCAATAGAAGGGAGTCAGCCCTCAAGCGACGAGACACTTTCAAGCGATAAACGAAATCTAAAAAATAGAATAGACTCATGAGACCCCGAGGAGGACCTTGCAACGAAGCTCAGTACAAAGAAAGTAAGTAATTCACCCGCGGGTTCATGATACACTGATAAAAAATAAATAACATATCGAATTCACAAAATAAGAATGTATTAATAATAAGAAGTCATAAGCGAATTCACTCATTAAGGGGTCATAGTACAATTAAAAGCTTCTCTACTTGACTTCGATTCAAAGTCAATTGGATTAGTAGGCTTTCCTTCTAGACCTAATGTGTTCCAAAAAAAGAGATCCCTTCCCTGATCAACATGCTTTAAGGCGCGGCCTATTGATCACGTTTTCGATGTTCTTAACGGGACGGAGGGAATCCCATCTCGTTAATCTTTCAATCAATGCCCGCTTGCTTGCTTAGAACCTGTCATCCACCTAAAGATAGCCAAAACTAAGGTAGTTTACTACTTGCTTGTTAAAGGATTTCCAGTAGCTACCCGTAGACGCTAACTCGTATGCCGTTGCCTAGGTTCATCGGAGCCTGTGAAAAAGGGGAACTCCCTAGCTAGTGGTTCCGGAGATTTTGGTCCGTACCTCGCTGAAATGCGAAGATTCCAGAGAAGATGTATCGGATACACATTCCGTCGACCTTGAAGCAAGCATTAGTCGTTCATCCTCTATTCGAATGTGAAGTGTTGAGATATCCGGGCTGTTAAGCCAAGGACCTCCCGTAGTTTTGGAACCACCCATTCAGGAGTTTTTCTTCGACCTCTTGCAAACCCAGCCCCTAGCCCGGAGATGAAAGCTGCAAGGATTTGTTTTTACTATCTGGGGTAGGCTTTCCCTTCTGTTGGATCAGGCACTAAAGACCCGGCTGGATATTTCATAACTTGGACTGCCAACCCCTCTCCCTCTTTTTACCGGTCAGATCTTTTAGAACCAACCTACCTTTAGTCATTAAGGCGAGTCCGGGCCTATCGGTCGAAAAGTTAACTCCTCAATTTAGCAATTGAGTTCTTTCACTCCTGATCCCCGAACATCCAGGAGGGAGCGCTTTTCTTATTATAGGATGCATAGGTGACTACCCTGTAGAATGTGTTGTTCTCACCCTGACTTTGGTATAATGTATCTATAGCGGTGCAGTGGTCACCAGACTAAAATTCCAATAATAGTAGCCTTAACGGCCTTGTCCGATAGCCTTTGCCTCTTCGGTTCGCTAACCAAGGAAAGGGGCATTGCAGTGTACTTATTTTTCTGTTGGCTTGTTCTGTTTCGCCGCAAGGCGGACTGGCTAAATGTTGTCTATATTTGAAGTCTTCTTCTGTATGTCTTATGTTATGATATAGTACGGAGGGACTTTCGATCGCTATTTTGCCCTTTCCTGTGTCATTCACCCGATGCGGCTTACCACGCTGCATTCCTTCTTTTCATAGAAGAATTTTTAAGAGAAGGGACGCGAGGGCAGCCCCAGTACTTAACCACGTTCTTCATAAACAAGCGTGCGGCCTCATCCGCAGTGCAGTCGGCAGATGCCGCCATGAAGGTGGCATACTTTTAAAATATATCGACCACCACCATGATGCTTCCAAGCCCATCCACCCTGGGCAAGCAATAGATGAAATCCATAGTAACACTTTGATGGTCTGGTGAGGATAGGCAAAGGATCTAGCTCTCCTCCTGGCTTCTTATGTTCTATTTTGTCTTGTTGACACACAAGACAGGTTTTTACATAACTTTCCACATCTTCTTTCATCTGAGACCAATAAAATCGAGCGCCAAGCAACGCCATTGTTCGGTGCTGACCGGGATGTCCTGCCCAACGAGTGTCGTGACACTCCTTCAACAAGTCCCTACGTATGTTATCCCACCTTGGGACGAAAATCTTATTCCCCTTGGTGTAGAACAGACCATCCTTTTCCAAAAAGCGAGGTTTTTCTTCCTTGACAGCTTCTAGTAGGCTCCTAGCTACTGCGTCATATTGTAGACCCTCCTTGATCCTATCAGAAAGGGTGCTCCTAAACTGGCTCACAGCAGTTATCTCCTGTAGCTTCAAGCTCACAAGCTCTGCTTTCCGACTTAACGCATCAGCCACTAGATTCGTGCGTCCTGGCTTATACTCGATACACATATCGAACTCAGCCAAGAAGTCTTGCCACCTTTTGCTTGCTTAGGGCTGAGCTTCTTCTGTGTTTGGAAATAGCTGGTGGCTATGTTATCCGTTCGGACAACGCCGAGCAGATAGTGTCTCCAAGTGCGTAGACAGTACACTATGGCGGTCATCTCCTTTTCTTGTACTGTGTATTTCTGCTCGGTCTCATTGAGCTTACGGCTCTTATAGGCGATTAGGTGGCCCTCTTGCTTGCATAAGAACTCCACCGATGGCATAGTCCGAAGCATCGGTATCTATCTCGAACGGCTTAGCATGATCCGGAAAGGCCAGCACCGGATCCGCCATGATGGCTCTCTTTAAGTCCTCAATCAAAGGCCTCTTGACATTCTATCGTCCAATGCCATAGATTGCTTTCGCGGCAGAGTTAACGGCCTTGATGCGGCTGGTGTCCCTTTCTGTTTTCAGCCCCAAGCGCTTGGCTTTCCCCTCGGATATGAAGTTCTGGGTTGCTCCTGTATCAACAAGGGCCTATGCCCGTTCCTCCCCCATTGTGTTGCGATTGATTTAGTCCTTTCGGGCAAAAAGCTTATTAAGGCTCTTCCTCGGCTAACTATTCGTCTTTTGGTTAACCGGGTTTGGGTCTATAGGCACTTTTTCTGATACTGTTATGGAGACTTATACAAATATAACTACAGGGTCTATAAGTGAATCCACTTCCCAGGAGGTTCTTTCAGGGGTAAAATTCTACTGATACTCCGTTTAGTACTTAGACTCTCCCTATTGCAACTGTCTTGCTTGGAGAAAAACTAACAACTTCCATTGAATATCAAACCCCAGGGGGAAACTAGCTCAGAAGAAGGATAAGGGGATTTTGAGTACCAGAAGCATACCATAAACAACCTTGTAGTATCAGTACCTATCTAAAGGAGGGATTACAAAAAGCCCAGCTAGAGGATCTTATCATTCTAGATCGCTCGAAGCGAAGAAAGAACCAAGAGAGCAGTAACTGGCGATTGCATTTAACTTTGGAAAATAACTTCACTTAAAGTGAAAGATCTTACCAATTTGATCAAGACTTTCCTGCCTCCTGGTGTAAGGGACTTTTCTAAGCTTGCTCACTTACTTGCTATATAAGGGAATTAAGAAAATTCCACAGTGGAATACTCCTCCTGCCTTTTGCTTTTGATCGATAACTCTCTTTTGACCTAGAACCTGCTATCCTGGGGAGGCAAGGAGTATCGAATACTTTTCAGGAAAAGGAGTAAGCTAAAAGAGTCTTCCGGCAGAAGCATATTAAAGGAATCCTACACAAAGGGGGTTGAGAGACCCTTAAACTATTACGCGTATGGATCGGGGGGATCGTTTAGCTCCTTACGTCCGCTATGCTCGGTAGTAAACAAAATATGCTAATAAGGCTACCGATGGACCTGAATA